TTTGTTGTTCAAAATGAAGGGTTTCATTTTTGTAATTTTCTAATTGTTCCAAACTAGAAGAAGTAGCATTAATCAAATTGGCTTTTTCTCGTTCTATCTCAGAGTATCCGTTCATTCGATACTCATCTGCTTCCATTTCTACTTTCCGTAAACGAGACCGGGCTCTTTCTAGCTGTTCAATGGCCCCTCTACGTAATTCTTCCGAATTTCGAATAGTACTCAAAATCCTCTGTTTTCGATTATCTAATAAATCGTTTAATGAAAGTAGATTATCTTACCATTAATTTCACAACTTCCATGATCTCTTCCCGAACCAAACATGAATCTTTCGATTCATTTGGCTCTCACGCTCAATTTTTTATTTTATGGACATTCCCGTATATTTTTTTAATATAATGAGCCTATCCTCTCTATTTCTGTTTATATTCAAACATATCAAAACTGATACAAGAACAGAATATTAGGAGGACTCTTCCGACCAGACAAAAAATCTATAATTGTCAGCAAAGTTGTTTCTTTATTTGTTCTTTATTTCATTGAAAATAAAATATAGAAAATTTGAATTGATTTCCTTTTTTATTCAAATCCAAAAATTCCCCCTTTTTATACATAACATAGGTTGCCGATTCGGCATTGGATAATATAATAAAGGGCAAGGCGCCCTTTCTTTATTCTAGTAAATGGTTCAAATCATTTTATCGATATGAGTGTTCTATATCGGAAAAATTATCAACTATTCTTTTTTAAACCATTTCGTTATTAACGTAGTGGTAGAAAGAGTACCATGTTGTGCCCGGACTTCAAACAGTTTCGCTTTAACCATGTTAATGGTCTCACATTATTGGTTGGTTGATAGAGAATCAAAGTTAACTTACCAATGAATAACGAAATGCTATGGTTCTTACATATGATTTATGAATTTACTCAGAAGGAATTCGTCGAGATTATGCACTTTTTTCCTATTTATCCTATAAAAATATAGAATAACATAAATAAAGTGCAGTCGGTTAGATCCAACCTATTCGTGAAATATACAACTCGCACACACTCCCTTTCCAAAAAAAATCAATACACCAAGCACTACACTTAGATTTATTGGATTTGTTGCTAAAATATCGGTATTAAACCTGAAACTCCCGGCGGATGGCCAGTGGCCTAAGGAAACGAAAGAATCGGTTACATTTTTCATATGCTCTCCTCTTATAGATAGGACTAAGAAAGAACAGAGTTCTTTTTGTATCACTTGACTCGCCCTTTTTTTATCGATTTCTTTTTCTTAATTTCCCGTTTTTTTTTAGGTATAAAGTATTGATATAATTCACAGAAGCAAATGGCAACGAGTTAATAAAATAAGAAAAAAGTAGGTAACGTACTTTTTTACATTTTCATTCTAGGATTAAATTAAACAAAAGGATTCGCAAATAAAAGCGCTAATGCCACGACCAGTCCATAAATTGTTAAAGCTTCCATAAAAGCTAGACTAAGTAATAAAGTACCTCGTATTTTTCCTTCTGCTTCTGGTTGTCTCGCAATACCTTCTACGGCTTGGCCTGCAGCAGTACCTTGACCAACTCCAGGTCCAATAGAAGCAAGCCCTACGGCCAATCCAGCAGCAATAACGGAAGCGGCAGAAATCAGTGGATTCATGATGATAGGTTCCTCGCACCAAAAAAAAATGGTTAATGATACAATCAACCAATGAATTATTACTTATTTGATCACAAAAATCTATTGAGTCGAAGTAACTAAAACTTCGAATAAAATAAAAAAATAATGAAATTAATATAGAAATATAGATAGAGATAACCCCTATATAACTAGTATATATCTAATATCACATATACATTTGTTTCTTTCATAACGTAAACCGCCCGCATTTTCTTTTTATATTGAATCGGATTCTAGAAGAATTTTTCGAAAAATATACAGGGGCTGTGGCTGGCCTTATAAACATTCCATATATCTAGTGGTGACCCCCACTAACCCATCCGCCATTTCGTAATATCGTCTATCTTTCCTCCTACAACTCTAGTCGTATATATATATGTATTTATATCTATTATGTTCCTCAACCAAGAACCAATCTTGAACTATGCATTGCCTCAATTGGGATAAGCTTAAAAATAAAGACTATTTCGAAAACTAATCAATGATGACCCTCCATGGATTCCCCTATATAAGCCGCGGCTAAAGTTGCAAAAATAAGAGCTTGAATACCGCTTGTAAATAATCCAAGAAACATGACAGGTATAGGAACTACTAAAGGTACTAAAGAAACAAGAACAACAACTACTAATTCATCAGCTAATATATTCCCGAAAAGTCGAAAACTAAGAGATAAAGGTTTTGTGAAATCTTCTAGGATGTTAATTGGTAAAAGTATTGGAGTTGGTTGAATGTATTTTCCGAAATAACCCAATCCTTTTTTGGTAAGACCCGCATAAAAATATGCTACTGACGTGAGTAAAGCTAAAGCAACAGTAGTATTTATATCATTTGTGGGGGCGGCTAGCTCCCCATGAGGTAACTGTATGATTTTCCAAGGTAAAAGGGCACCTGACCAATTCGAAACAAAAATAAATAGGAACATAGTTCCAATAAAGGGAACCCAAGGGCCATATTCTTCTCCAATCTGGGTTTTGCTCAAGTCTCGAATAAATTCAAGGACATATTCGAAGAAATTCTGACCGTCGGTCGGAATGGTTTGTGGATTCCGAACAGATATGATGACTGAACCTAATAAGATAGCAATTACGACCCAAGAAGTGATAAGTACTTGGGCATGAATTTGTAAACCTCCTATTTGCCAATATAAATGTTGGCCTACTTCTACACCTGATATATCGTATAACCCTTTGAGTGTTTTAATGGAACATGGTATAACATTCATATTGTCCTCTGACAGAAATCGAACTGAAAAAAAGAATTATTTTGATTCAACCATCCCTTTCTCGACTCATCTACTTTCATCATTAATCATATAGTTAGGATACCAAGAAATCACATAACATAATATCAATATCCCATTTTATCTCTTTTAAAAAATGAAAGACAAGATATAGTAACCGATCCAATAAATCAAAATAATTAACTAATCTTATTATTATTATTCTTAATCATAACATAATCAACGACTTCTTATATAGCTAGAACGGCCCTCACAAATTGCGGATACCAATTTGTTAAGAATCAATCGGATTGAAGCTATAGCGTCATCGTTGGCTGGAATCGAAATATCTGCGAGATCTGGGTCACAATTTGTATCGATTAAACAAATCGTCGGAATTCCCAAAATGACACATTCTCGAAGAGCTGTATATTCTTCTTGCTGATCAACGATTATTACAATATCGGGCAATTCAGTCATATATTTGATCCCGCCCAGATATGTTTGCAAAGTAGATAATTTTCTCTTCAACATTGCTGCATCTCTTTTAGAGAGACGGTTGAGTTTCCCCATCTTTTGTTCTGCTCTTAAGTCTCTGAACTTATGAAGTCTCGTTTCCGTAGTGGACCAATTAGTTAACATACCGCCGAGCCATTTTCTATTAACATAATGACATCGAGCCCTTATTGCAGCTGATGCTACTAAATCCGCTGCTTTATTTTTGGTACCAACAATTAAGAAGTTTTTTCCTCGACTTGCTGCATCAAAAACTAAATCGCAGGCTTCCGATAAAAAACGAGCAGTTCTAGTGAGATTTATAATATGAATACCTTTACGCTTTGCAGAGATGTAAGGGGCCATTCTAGGATTCCATTTCTTAGTACCATGACCAAAATGAACTCCTGCTTCCATCATCTCTTCCAAATGGATGTTCCAATATCTTCTTGTCATCTTTCCCACGCTTTCTTTTTTTTTTATTTAACAAATAAACAAATAAATAATTGTTCCTACGGAACCTTCTGCCGGAATTGGCCGTTGATACACAGCCCAAACCATTAATTTTTTTTATTACTTAACTTAATTTCTTCATTTTATTTAGTACCCAATCAATAACTAGTAAAGTAAAAAGAAAAATATCTCCTTAAGAATTATGAATTCGCTTAAATGATTTTTCTGGTGTGTCATAGAAATTGCTTGGGGCGCAAGAACAAAAAAATTCTCTATGGTGTAACAAAATATCTCTCATTTCCAACTCGAATAGATTTTTCTTTTTTATTTCCAAATGAATGTCTTGCTTTGAACGGTGCACTAATTTTTTGAATCCAGTACCGACAGGGATAATCCCCCCCAAAATAACATTTTCTTTCAGACCCTTCAACCAATCAATACGACCCCGTAGAGCAGCTTTTGCCAAAACTCTAGCAGTTTCTTGAAAACTTGCTTCGGATATGAAACTTTGAGTATTCAGAGAAGCCCTCGTTATTCCCAATAAAATTGCCCGATAACAGATTGCTTCGTCTAAAGCACGCCCTGCTCGTTCCGCTCGCAACAATCCGATTAGTTCTCCAGGTAAAAAAACATTAGACATTCCATCTTCTGAAACCAACACTTTTGATGTTACTTGCCGTACAATAATCTCTATATGTCTATTATGGATCTGTACCCCCTGGGATCGATAAACCTTTTGGATCTTATTAACCAAAGAGATACGACTTTGGGCTATGGTTAGTTCAGCTCCAATTAAGAATCCCCAAGGAATTCCAAGAACTCTTGGTATACGCTCGTTCCAACCTTCAACTCTCCTTTCAAGGTTCATCGATATTGAACCAATCGAGCGCACTTCTAAGATTTGTTCCACTTTTGGAAGACCTTGCGTTATGTCACCAGATCGGGATTTTTCATATATAAATGTAACTAATGTATCTCCTTCAGAAAGGGTTTCTCCATAATGTCCATGAACAGTCGCTCCTGGAGTGGCCAAATAAGGCTTAGCTGATCTTATAATTAAAGAGTCAACATGAACAATGCAAATTTGACCAGATTTTTGTATGTGTGGTCCATATTTAAATAGACATATATTTTCACAAATAAATTGTCCAATGCTAATTATTGTGGATGTCTCTTCACAATAATTGTAATGTAGAAAGCACCAATTCAAATGGGATGGATTCAAAATGATGTTATTGCATGGACTGGGATTATAAATCCTCCTATTTTCATCTATTAAACAGTATTTAAGTACTTCAAGTACTTGGAAAGTCTGTTTAAAATTGTCAAGTAGCCAATATTTGTTTAACAAGATCTGATTATGAGTTATTAAATGGTAAGATGAATAAAAGTTCACTATTTTAGGTACTATTGTACCTAAGGGACCCAACAAACCCCTAATTGGAGTTATGGGATTCGATTCTTTTGCCACATTGTTATATTTCGAACCGTTGAATGGACCAACTCGAAAACAATTGAATGATGACAAAATTCTCAAAGATTGGCCTTCCTTATTTCGATTCAACAACGTACCAATAGTTCCTTGATGCTGGGTAACTAATGGAATCTTCACTTTGGAATAAAAAGGATTGATATTGGTGCGATCTAATCCATTATCAGGAATCAATCCCGAACCTGCCGTATCGTACCTTTTTTCGGTATATGAAATAGTAGACTTGACTAATTCAATTCTTATGAAATCACGAATCAGATCATTTGCCCTTACTTCAACAAAGGAAGCATGAACCTCTTCCATAGAACCGTTTTTTTCTTGGTCCCAATTCAATACTAAGCAAGTCCGAACTAATTGAATACTTGTGTGATAAATTCCTCGAATTGACTTTCCATTTCCATAAAGGATATAATTGACAACTCTAAGCTGGACATTTTCTTTTTCCTGCAAGAGATCTTGAGGGAAAAGTTTTGCTAAATTTATCCCATCAGCTATTTCATATGTAACTACGGGTCGAACCAAAACAAAATACTTTTTTTTGATAGGTGTGATCCGTTGGACATAGATCCAATTTTTGGATTTTGTTTTTGATTCCTTAGAATTTTTTTTTTCCGTTCCTGGTGGTATCAAAATGCCACTGTGTCTGGATATCTTATCTGTCTCTCCGGGAAAATGAATATCTCCAGAAAAGATTTTCAGTTCAATACTTTTTTTTTTTCTCTCCACTCGGACTAATCCACCTACTCGGCTTCTTGTATTTGTATTTAAAGCGAGTTGTGTATCTACTCCAATGATACTATTGTTCCGGACCATTATAGACGAAGATCCGGGTAAGATATGCACCTCTTCGGGAATAAAAAAAAACCGATCCACTTTCATTTGGTATTTCGGACTCAATTCTTTTGCTCCTCGATACTCAATCAAATCTTCTTTTTTGACTATTGAATCCACCTCCGCGGTCCAATATTTAGTAATTCCCGAACTCTTTCTTCTGTATCGTGGATCATCAAAATAAGCAAGAATACTATTTCTACGTAAAATACCATTTATGGGTATTTCAATCGAAATACCAAAAGAGGGTATTAATTCTTTCTCTCGTTCTTGATCGTATTGTAATGGGATGAGAAATCTATTTCTTCGTCTTTTCGCCAAGAAATCAGAATTCTCTTGGAGAATCGAAGGGTATATGAAATTCCAATGACCATTGGATATAATTCGATCAAGTCTTGAATAATCAAGAATTTCCCTGTATTTTTTACGAGTACCAGAAGGATCCAACAATTTATGTCTTACTCGATCCTTAGTAATTGAGAGGTCAGAGCTATATCTTTCGTCGACAGAAAAAGAATGAACATTCATTTGATCTTGATCCTTGTGAAGCGAAAAAGACACTATACTGGATCTGCACGGACCCCCCGCTAATATCCATAAATGACTTGTTTTTGGTAATAGATGAACATTACTATATGTATATTCAGGTGCGTGGTAGACATCAGTACTCCAGTGCATTTCTCCCTCTGATTCAGAATAAATATGTTTTCGAACCCTCTCTTTAAAATGAAAAGTAGACGTTCCGGCACGAATCTCGGCAATCACTTGTTCAGATTCTACATATTGATCATTTTGAACTAAAATCAAACTTTTTGGTGGAATATTCACACTATGTATAATATCCCGACTCTCAATAGTTACATACAAGTCTATAGAACATAGAAAAGCAGGATGCCCATGACGGGTACGTGTGGGATGAACCAAATACTCATTGAACTTTATTTTTCCATTAGAAGGAGCTCGTACATGTTCAGCAGTACCGCCTGTGAATACTCCACCCGTATGAAAAGTTCTTAATGTTAGTTGAGTCCCCGGTTCCCCAATTGATTGACCCGCAATAATACCTATGGCTTCCCCCAACTCAACCAGGTCGCCGTGAGTGGGGCTTCTGCCATAACATAATTGACAGATCCAAGATGTATTCCTGCAAGTAAAAGGGGTTCGAATATATATTGGTTGTGCTCGAAAGGTTATGAATCGATTGGCAAGTCCAATCCCAATATCTTGATTTCGAGCGGCAATGCATCGTATCCCCATATATATATCGTTTGCTAATACACGACCAATTAGGGTTTGAACAAAAATTTTTTCTGTCACCCCGTTTCGAGGACTCACGGAAATA